AACTATTGTTATTATACAAATTTTCTCGTTTTCATCTTACCTAGGATTCTCTCGAACTCTCGAAAGAAAAGGAATTTATTATATATATATTTTATATAAATGAATATATTCTAATTATTATAAATTGAAATCCATTTTGAGTATCTTTATATATTTCTATTCTTGTATGAATAGAGGAGGGTTTTCCTCTTTTCATAGAGAGTTCGAATAGAACAAGTAGTCAGATGTAAGATAATTTATAGAAATTTCCATCTCATCTCAAGGTTTAGAATAGATCGGTGTTGGTATATTCCTTTTCTTAATATCCAGGCTGAAGAGTTTCTATTGATTGAATAGTGAAAGTGAATACAGAAAGAGAATACTACCCCCCTTTTGTGATGTGGTTTGCTAGGTTTCGGGAAGGTATACAAAGACAAAAGCCTAGTTGACGTTTTTGACAATGTTTACAATGAAACTTACCAAATATAGTTGTTTTTAAAACTTTAGCTTGTACACAAAGAAAGCAGGTCATTCCTAGACTAGAGGGAGAGTATCACTAACTTTCTGATTGTGGATAGAAAAGGAGGAAAATTAATATGGAATTCAACTCCGAAGATTCATGAAGCAAATAAGTTTGTTTAGCCACACGATTGGATAAATATCCATTGAGCCCATTAAAATGAATTTAAAATGAATTGAAATGTGTTTTTGCTTTCATTTTTATGTTCGGCTTTAAAAGATACTCGTGACCGGGCTTATAGAAAGAATTTAGTAATACTTTTTTTGATGAAAAAACTGGTCGGTTACAAGCAACAAACTAGAATGGGTAAATTAAAATTATACAATTTTTTTTTATTTTCCTTTTTTAGGGCTCTAGGGCTATACGGACTCGAACCGTAGACTTTCTCGGTAAAACATATCAAACTTTTTATTATCAAAATGATCTGAACTGTTTCAAAGACCCAACATGCAATTTTTTGTGCATTGGGCTCTTTCATTAACTGATATTTCTATCAGTTAGTCCGCCATATTTTTTTTTGATAGAAAAATAGGAGATGGCTCCATGTGCTCTGAGTCATTATTTTAATTCTGATCCAGGAACACTACCAAAGTGTTTCAAAGGGGGTATCTTGACGTAGGTCTGCCTCTGGCCTAGATTAACCTAAGTTAGATGAAGTCTCTATCGCTCTGCTTAAAAATGAAATATGAAACTTCATACACCTTAAAGTTCATAGGGCGAAAAGATATTTTTTTGAGGTCCTTGTACTCATTATGCCTAGCATTGAATAGACATTTACCTTATCAATATCTCAAATCAACGATGGGGCCTGTTTGGCACCTAAAAGGGACAAGACTGAACCCCTTGTCAAGCTATTGTTCTCTTGTTCCCTCAAAGTTATGGAGTAAGACATCGATTTCTCAATAAGATAAATTCTTTTGATTGCATGATGGACCCCCCTGAAAAACATTGGCGCGCGTGTAAACGAGGTGCTCTACCTAACTGAGCTATAGCCCTTAGTGCTTGTAATACCTATTTTATTATGTAGATAATTTCTTGTCAAGATGAATATTCCACGATCCAAGATCATAGTTCTTTGATCTGTTTGCGCGTTATTGCTTATAAGCAATATTCTATTTATAATCCATCGATGGGATGGGTCCCATTTGGTTTTCTTTGTGATGATAAACGGCCTACTTAACTCAGTGGTTAGAGTATTGCTTTCATACGGCGGGAGTCATTGGTTCAAATCCAATAGTAGGTAGAACTTATTAGATCCCACCGACTCTGGTCTCTAATAAGTTTTTATATCCATCTGCTTTTATTGATATTTATTTTGTATCTTTTCTATTTCTTTTTTTTTGTTGGATCAAAATAGAATTACGCCCGATTTAATTCTGTCGAGTGAATACAATCAAATCAAATAAAAAATAGACCAAACCTCTTTTGATTATTCGGACACACCCACTAGTTCCGAAATCTCATTGATCGTCTCGACTCGTGTCCTAGCTCGTCGGAGAGCTAGATTTGCCTCAATTTTTTGTCTCTTTCCTTCAGCTTTTCTTAAATTAGCTTCTGCTATTTCAAGAGTTTGCCGGGCTTCTTGTGAATCGATGTCACTACCTTTCTCCGCATCATTTACTAAAACAGTGATCTCATTATTACCTATTCTAGCAAAACCTCCCATCAAAGCCATCGTTAACCATTGGCCGTCAAGACGTATTTTCAAAATACCTATATCGACGGCTGTAGCAACAGAGGCGTGATTTGGTAATACGCCAATTTGACCACTATTAGTAGATAAAATGATTTCGTTCACTTTTGAATTCCAAACGGTTCGATTAGGGGTCAGTACACAAAGATTTAAGGTCATTTATTCGAATTGCTCTCCATTTCTAAGTTCATAGCCTTCGCGGTAGCTTCATCGATGTTACCTACCAAATAAAAGGCCTGTTCAGGAAGACTGTCTAATTCTCCGGAAAGGATCAACCGAAACCCTCTAATTGTTTCTGCTAAACCAAC